GTTAGAATATTTAGTGCCGGATTACTTTTCGTAAATTTTTAATAGAGGCTTTCAGGCCAATTGGCGGATGCATAAATAAAGATTAGTGCACATATATATATATATATATATATATAATGTGGATGCCAATTTATACCTCAACTTGTTGGCCCGCGCGTTCTTGAGTCCTCCTTGTTTTAGGGGTTTGACAAGGATAACAGGATTCGCTGAGCGTAGGGGGGTAGGGGGGTTTGTCGCGCAAAAACCAAAAAAGGGGGCACTATATAAGGATAAGCTGAACAAGAGATGAATATGTTATGCACTTGACTTAAGAATATGTGGTTCTTAAGGTTATGTCTTACAATAATTAATATTTATTATCACATACAAGGAAAATGTTCTACCTTAAATAACATTTGAGCCTGCACTCTGAGATGCCAGATGAAATGAAAAAAGGAAAAAATACTTTATGCATATAAGAGAACGCTCGGCTTGGTGGGTAACGAGACATATGTACTACACCATTAATCAAATGCCAGTATAATTATCCGAGGGTGGAATACTACAACATATGTTCCTGAAATAGGAACCAGATGCCAGTAATAATTCACAGTGTGCAACCCCCACAGTTATTGTCCCTGATTCTATCATGCGTGATATACCTTTATATAAATTAGTTGGTGGTTTCTTACTACATTAATATGGTTAGTTGGGATTTTATTTGTTTATTTCAGGGAAAAATTTGAGGTCACATTTTTATGGAATTAATATATTACCCATTTTAAAATAAAATTATTTGTGAGTTTTAATATTATGCTTATGCATACCTTAATATTTAGTACCTGCTTTATGGTTAAGATAATAAAATGGTGATAATACATATATGTACTAGTACATTAATGTAATATTATGCATATTATGTACTAAACCATAAGGGGTGGTTACCCCAGAAAATAGTTTAGTTTAGAATTCTGGCTTTGGGAGCCAGTGGTGAGAGTTAAAATCTCTCTTTTCTGGGCGCTAGGGAGGAATTTAACCTCCGATCTTCGGATTACAAGACCGATGCTTTTAGACTAAGCTACTAGGGCAAGCTCATTCTAGTGCTTTATTTTCCAATCACCCTGCTAGTGGGATAAAGACAAGGAATAATGCAAAGTATAATACAGACGCGATTTGTCCGATGATGATAAAAGGGTGTTCTACTGGTATTCCTCCGATTCACGTTAGGATAATCATGTCTGCAACCAGAGTTCAAAATAGGAATTGGGTGATTGGGCGGAATGTTAATCCCCGTTGCTTTGAGGTGTGCAGTAGCGGTACCACCATTAATACCAGAATAGAGAATAGTAGTGCAAGGACACCTCCGAGTTTGTTAGGGATTGACCGCAGGATGGCGTAGGCAAACAGGAAGTATCACTCCGGTTTAATATGTGGTGGAGTGACCAGGGGGTTAGCGGGGGTGAAGTTTTCTGGGTCTCCTAGCAGGTTGGGGGAAAATAATGCTAGTAGCGTAAGGGCTAGGAGTATTACTACAAACCCAAGTAAGTCCTTGTACGTGAAGTATGGGTGAAAAGAGATTTTATCTGCGTCTGAGTTTAACCCAATTGGATTATTTGATCCTGTTTCGTGAAGAAATAGGAGATGCAGGACGGTTGCGGCGGCAATGACAAATGGTAGCAGGAAGTGAAATGCAAAGAATCGCGTTAGTGTAGCATTATCTACTGAGAACCCGCCTCAAATTCATTGAACTAGTATGTCGCCCATGTATGGCACGGCGGATAGAAGATTTGTAATTACTGTGGCCCCTCAGAAAGATATTTGACCTCATGGGAGGACGTAGCCGACAAAGGCCGTCATCATAACTAATAGCAGGAGAATCACGCCAATGTTTCAGGTTTCTTTGTAGAGGTAAGATCCATAGTATAGGCCTCGGGCAATGTGCATATAAATGCAGATAAAGAAGAATGATGCCCCGTTAGCGTGAACGTTGCGAATTAGTCAGCCGTAATTCACGTCTCGGCAGATGTGAGTAACTGATGAGAATGCGGTGGAAATATCCGAAGTGTAATGCATGGCCAGGAATAGGCCGGTTAGGATTTGAGTAGCTAAGCATAATCCTAGAAGGGATCCAAAGTTTCATCATACTGAAATGTTGGATGGTGCTGGTAGGTCAACCAGTGCGTCGTTAGCGATTTTGATGAGGGGATGTGTTTTTCGTAGGCTTGCCATAATGGTTCTTGTAGTTGAATAACAACGGTGGTTCTTCAAGTCATTGGTCTCGGTTAAAGTCTGAGCAAGAATTATGACCTATTTCATGTTTCTGTTACTAATAGCTTTGGTTGTGGGCTTAGTTGCTGTTGCTTCTAATCCCACGCCTTATTTTGCCGCACTTGGTTTAGTGGTCGCGGCCGGGGTCGGGTGCGGAGTTTTGGTTGGCCATGGGGGTTCTTTTCTATCATTAGTTTTTTTTTTAATCTATCTAGGGGGGATGCTCGTAGTTTTTGCCTATTCGGCAGCTTTAGCTGCTGAGCCCTTTCCTGAAGCTTGGGGTAGTCGGTCTGTGCTGGGTTATGTCTTAGTATATCTACTTGGGGTTGGTCTAGCAGCGGGGGCGTTTTGAGGGGGCTGATATGAAGGCTCATGGGTAGTTGTGGATGGGTTAAAAGAATTTTCTGTTTTGCGTGGCGATATTAGTGGTGTAGCTGCAATGTACTCGTCTGGCGGGGCCATGTTGGTTATTTGCGCCTGGGTATTGCTTTTAACCCTACTCGTTGTGCTAGAGCTCACTCGTGGTTTAAGCCGCGGGACTCTTCGTGCAGTTTAAAGTAGGGCGGGGATAATGGCTAATACTAGAGTGAGGAGGAAGATGGTTAAGTATGTTTTGATTATTCCTCGTGAGATATCATTTGTGATCTTTGCCATGGTTGTTTGTGTTAGTGCCAGGCCTTTTGGCCCAAGGGCTTCGAGTCATGTTTTGTCGAGCTGGGTGGCGGCTGATTGTCCTAGGGTAAGTTTGAGTTTCGGAAGGAGCCGGTGAGTAATTGCAGGGAAGAACCCCAGCATATTTGAGAAGTGGTGTGTAGGAATTATAGGGGTAATTTTCACTTGTTTGCTTGTCATGTTGGCTAGTTCTATGGCTACTAGTAGGCCTACAACTGTTACCAGGAGGGCTGCCATTTTTAGGGTGGTTGGCATTGTCATAATTGGTGTTTTCATTGGCGGAAAGTTCTGTGTAATGATAAGTCCCGCGACGATGCTTCCTCAGGCAAGCCGTTTAATTGAGTTAATCACCAGTGGGTTATTCTCATTAATTGGGGGTAGGGATAGGAATCGTGGGGTTCCTATGACTACAAAGTACACCAGTCGGAAGCTATATACCGCGGTGAATGATGTGGCGACTAGCGTTAGGGTTAGGGCTCAGGCGTTTAGATAAGAGGTGTTTAGGGCTTCAATAATTGCGTCCTTTGAGAAAAATCCCGCCAGGAATGGGGTCCCCGTTAGGGCTAGGCTACCAATTGTAAAGTAGGTTGAGGTGGCGGGTATAATATTAAATAGGCCCCCTATCTTTCGGATGTCCTGCTCGTCGTTTAGGCTGTGGATAATTGACCCCGAGCAGAGGAATAGTATGGCCTTGAAAAAGGCGTGGGTGCAGATGTGGAGGAATGCTAGTTGTGGTTGGTTTAGTCCAATCGTAACCATCATTAGGCCTAATTGACTTGATGTTGAGAAAGCTACAATTTTCTTGATATCATTTTGGGTTAGGGCGCAGGTGGCTGTAAATAGGGAGGTTAGTGCTCCAAGGCAAAGACAGGTTGTTAGGACTAGTTGGTTGTTCTCCATGAGGGGATGAAAGCGAATTAATAAGAAGATTCCTGCTACAACTATAGTGCCTGAGTGGAGTAAGGCGGATACTGGCGTAGGGCCCTCTATGGCGGACGGGAGTCAGGGGTGTAGGCCAAATTGGGCTGACTTTCCTGTTGCCGCCAAAGCAAGTCCTATTAGAGGGACTGTTATGTCAAAGTTTTTTGACAAGGTGAAAATTTGTGAAATTTCCCAGGAGTTGAGGTTTATTGCGAGCCAGGCCATGGTTATAATTAATCCAATATCCCCCACCCGGTTGTAGATGACGGCTTGGAGGGCCGCCGTGTTGGCGTCTGCCCGCCCGTGTCATCACCCGATGAGTAAAAAGGATATGATTCCCACTCCTTCTCAGCCAATAAATAATTGAAATATATTATTAGCCGTAACTAAAATAATTATAGCTACTAAGAATGTGAGCAGGTATTTAAAGAATCGGTCAATGTTGGGGTCGGAGTGCATATACCATAGTGCAAATTCTAGAATTGATCAGGTAACGTATAGGGCAATGGGGACGAAGATGAGGGAGTAATGGTCAAATTTGAAGCTGATATTTACGTCAAACGTTTGGGTATTTATTCACTGTCAATTTGTAATGATGCCCTCTGTTTTTAGATTAAGGAAGATCATAAGTGGTAAAAGGCTAATAAAGAATGCGGAGCTAACGGCAGTTTTGGTTGTTTCTGCCATGTTCGACCCTTGTTGGTTGGGGTTTAGCGTGGTGAGTAGGGGGTAGGCTAAGATTAGGAAGATCAGGAGGAGTGATGAGTGTATAATTAGTGTCATTTTAGCTTCCACTTGGATTTGCACCAAGAGTTTTTGGTTCCTAAGACCAACGGATGAACTGTTATCCTTTGAAAGCGCAAGGAAGCCGCGGATTTTAACCTCGGGGCGTAAGGATTAGCAGTGCTTACTATTTCAGTTCCTCCTTGGTGAGTAAGGGGGTTCTAGCCCCTATCTTTAGAATCACAATCTAATATCTTGATTAAACTATACTTACAATAGCATCACCCTCACATGAGTTCTGGCTTTGTCATTAGTAGGAGGATGGGAATTAGGTGCAAGGTCATTAGCAGGTGTTCTCGGGTGTGAAATGGTTGAAGTCCCGTGATGTGATTTGGTGTCGGGCCTCGCTGTGACATGAGGAACATGTATAAGGAATAGCCAGCTGTAATCAACGTTCCTAGTCCGGTAAGTAGGATTGTTCATGGGGATCAGCTGAATAATGTTGTGATGATCATGAGTTCCCCTATTAAGTTAGGTAGTGGTGGGAGTGCGAGGTTGGCTAGGTTGGCGATGAATCATCATACCGCGGTTAGTGGGAAAATCACTTGTAGTCCTCGGGCAAGGACTATTGTTCGACTATGGGTTCGCTCGTACGCTGTATTGGCTAGGCAGAATAATGCTGAGGATGCTAGCCCGTGGGCAATTATTAAAATGATTGCTCCTGAGAATCCCCATGGGGTTTGGATTAGGATCCCCCCTGCCACCAGTCCTATATGACTTACAGATGAGTAGGCAATTAGTGATTTTAGGTCTGTTTGTCGAAGGCAGATTGATCCGGTTATAATAATGCCTCAGAGGGCCAAGATGATGAATGGGTAAGCCAGTTCTTTTGATAGGGGGTCCAGCATTACTATCATGCGTATTATCCCGTATCCGCCAAGCTTTAGCAGAACCGTTGCTAGTACTATAGATCCTGCTACGGGGGCTTCTACGTGCGCTTTTGGTAATCATAGATGAACGCCATATAATGGTATTTTAACTAAAAATGCGATTAGGCAGCTGGCCCATCAGATTATGTGACCTCAGGAGTTGAGTTGTAAGGGTTGCGAGTATTGGAGTACTAATATTGATAGTGTCCCGGTAGATTGTTGAAGGAGAAGCAGGGCGACCAGAAGTGGAAGGGACCCCGCCAGCGTATAGAATAGGAAGTAGGTTCCCGCATTAAGTCGTTCGGTTTGGTTCCCTCATCGGGTGATAATAATAAGGGTTGGAATAAGGGTGGCTTCAAACATAATATAAAATATAATGATCTCTGTGGCGCCGAATGCTATAATTAAGAAAGTTTGCAGTGAGGCAAGTAGTATAATGTATGAGCGCTGTCGGCTGATTGGTTCGGGGTTGATGTGATTTTGGCTGGCCAGGATCATGAGTGGAAGCAACCAGCATGTTAATACCAGAAGGGGGGTTGATAGTGGGTCCGTGGCCATGAATATGTTGGAGGAGGCCCATCCGGTCTCGGATGTTCATTTTAGTCATGTTAGACTGATGAGGGCGATCAGGAGGCTATGTGCGGTTGCGGTTGTTCATAACCATTTAGGGGAAGTAAGTCAAATTGTTGGAAATAGCATAACTGTGGGGATTAATACTTTTAGCATTGTAGAAGGTTAAGGTTTTGTAGACGGTCGGTGCCGTGGGTACGGGCGGTAGCAACTAGTAGTGCCAGACCGGTGCTTGCTTCACAAGCAGAGAAGGCCAAGAGCAATATGGGGGCTGTTGAGAATCCTGTGGACTCGAACTGTAGTGCTCATAAGGCCAGTGCAATAAATAGGGATAATATTATTCCTTCCAAGCATAGGAGTGCGGAGAGTAGATGGGTTCGGTGGAATGCTAGTCCCATTATACCTAAAATAAATGCTGAGCTAAAGCTGAAGTGTACGGGTGTCATGAGGGGGTCGTGGAATTAAACCACGATTTTCTGAGCCGAAATCAGAGGTCTTATTTTGGACTAACCCCCTATTCTGCTCATTCTAAGCCGCCTTGAGTTCATTCGTAGATTAGTCCTAGGGTCAGTAGAATTAAGACTGTTGTGGCTCAGAAGAATGTTCCGGTGGGGTTGTGGAGTTGGTCTCCTCATGGTAGTGGGAGGAGGAGGGCAATTTCTAGGTCAAAGAGGAGAAACAGGATTGCTACTAGGAAGAAGCGTAGGGAAAATGGTAGGCGGGCGGACCCTAATGGGTCAAATCCGCATTCGTATGGTGATAATTTTTTTGCATCGGGGTTTATTTGTGGTAATCAAAAAGACACGATTGCTAGAATTAAGGATAGGGCTATTGTAATAATTAAGATGGTTATAATCAGATTCATTATCTTTCCTTGGGGTTTAACCAAGACTGTGTGATTGGAAGTCACTTGTACTAACTTTGATACTAGAAAGATTATGAGCCTCATCAATAGATAGACACGTAGAGGAATAGTCACACTACGTCGACGAAGTGTCAGTATCAGGCAGCGGCTTCAAAGCCAAAATGGTGTTCAGATGTAAAGTGGTATTGGATTTGACGTAGAAGACATACTGCTAAGAAGGTAGATCCAATAATGACGTGTAATCCATGGAATCCTGTGGCCACGAAGAATGTTGAGCCGTAGACTCCGTCTGCGATTGTGAAGGGTGCTTCATAATATTCTATGGCTTGGAGTGCAGTAAAATAGAATCCTAGTAGAATAGTTAAGGTTAAAGACTGAATGGCTTGTTTTCGTTCTCCTTCTATAATGCTGTGGTGGGCTCATGTTACTGTAACCCCCGATGCCAGGAGTACGGCTGTGTTGAGGAGTGGTACTTCAAAGGGGTCTAGTGGGGTAATTCCTGTGGGGGGTCAGCACCCTCCCAGCTCTGGTGTTGGTGCTAAGCTTGAGTGGTAAAAGGCTCAAAAGAACCCGAGGAAAAAGAATACTTCGGAGGTGATAAATAGAATTATTCCGTACCGTAGCCCTTTTTGTACTGGGGGTGTATGGTGGCCTTGGAAGGTCCCCTCTCGGATAATATCACGTCATCATTGGTATATGGTGAGGAGTAGGAGAATTATTCCTAAAGTTATAAGTGTTGTTGAGTGAAAGTGGAATCAGATTGCTAAACCGGATGTTATTAGTAGGGCAGCGATAGCTCCGGTTAGTGGTCATGGGCTTGGGTCAACTATATGATAGGCATGTGCTTGGTGGGCCATTAGACGTTTTCTTGTAAATAAAGGCTTAGAAGAAGTACAAATACATAGGCTTGGATTATTGCTACTGCAACTTCTAATAATGTGAGTAGAAAGAGTACGGCAGCAGTTAAGATTGCTACTGTTGGCATTATTGGTAGAAGAACAAATACGGCTGTGGCGATGAGTTGAATTAACAGGTGGCCCGCGGTTAGGTTGGCTGTGAGTCGAACTCCTAGGGCCAGTGGTCGGATAAATAGGCTAATTGTTTCGATAATAATTAGTACAGGGATTAATGGAATGGGAGTACCTTCTGGTAGGAGGTGTCCCAGGGCGACCGTTGGTTGATTTCGTATCCCGATAATCACTGTAGCGAGTCATAATGGGACGGCAAATCCCATGTTGAGTGATAATTGTGTCGTAGGTGTAAAGGTGTATGGGAGTAGGCCTAACATGTTAGTTGTAATTAAGAAGATTATTAATGAGGCTAGTAGTAGTGCTCACTTATGTCCTTCTACATTCAGTGGCAGTATTAGTTGATTTGTGAATCGATTAATAAATCATCCTTGAATTGTAATAAGTCGGTTATTAATTCATCGAGATGAGGGGGTTGGGTAGAGTACTCAGGGGAGTGCAATTGCGATCGCAATTAATGGAATTCCCAGATATGACGGGCTTGCAAATTGGTCAAAGAAGCTTACTATCATGGTCAGTCTCAGGATTCAGTTTTGTGTTTTTCAGCACTTACTGGGGTTGGTTCATTTGGTGAAATATGGTTTAAGATTTTAGTTGGAATAATAGTTAAGAAAATTAATCAGGAAAACACTAAAATTGCGAATCAAGGGCCGGGGGTTAATTGTGGCATTTCACTAGAGGTGGTTAGGAATCACCAATCTTTGGCTTAAAAGGCCAATGCTTTGTCCAATATTTAGCTTCCTAGCGAGGCGTCTTCTAGTATTAGTGAAGATCAGTTTTCAAAGTGTTCTAGCGGGACTGCTTCAACTACGATAGGTATAAAGCTGTGGTTGGCCCCACAGATTTCAGAGCACTGTCCATAAAATACTCCTGGGCGGGAGGCGATAAAAGCGGTTTGATTAAGTCGTCCTGGGACTGCGTCCATTTTTACACCAAGGGACGGAACGGCTCAGGAGTGTAGTACGTCTTCAGCGGACACTAAAACACGAATTGGGGATTCTATTGGGACAACTATTCGGTGGTCCGTTTCTAGAAGTCGGAATTGCCCTGGGGTAAGGTCTTGGGTTGGTACTATATAAGAGTCAAAGCCCAGATTTTCATAATCCGTATACTCGTAGCTTCAGTATCATTGGTGTCCTATCGCTTTAATTGTCAGGTGGGGGTCATTAATTTCGTCTATAAGGTAGAGAATGCGTAGGGAGGGTAAGGCAATTAGTACTAAAATAACAGCTGGTAGAATAGTTCATACAATTTCGATTTCTTGAGAGTTTAAAATGTATTTGTTAGTAAGCTTGGTTGATACCATTGCAACAATAATATATAATACTAAGGTGCTAATTAGGAATACAATTATTAATGCATGGTCGTGGAAGTGAAGAAGTTCTTCTATAACGGGTGATGCCGCGTCTTGGAATCCTAGTTGTGTTGGATGTGCCATTAAGCTTTGGGTTTAAGACATGCAGTGATCTAACCTACAATTTCGCCTTGACAAGGCGATGTAATTTACATTTTACTAATGTCTTTAGAAGAAAGTGACAGAGTGGTTATGTGGCTGGCTTGAAACCAGCATATGGGGGTTCAATTCCTCCCTTTCTCGTTAATTTGATTGAATTTGAACAAATGCTGGCTCCTCGTACGTGTGATAAGGAGGTGGGCAGCCATGAAGTCATTCTACGTTTGTTATTGTTAGTTCTACAGATAGTACTTCTCGTTTGGCGGCAAAGGCTTCTCATAGGATAAATAGGAACATAATAACCGCTACTAGAGAAATTAATGATCCGATGGATGACACTGTATTTCACAGGGCATATGCATCTGGGTAATCAGAATATCGTCGTGGCATGCCCGCTAATCCCAGGAAATGTTGTGGGAAGAACGTAAGATTAACTCCAATAAACATAACACCGAAGTGAATTTTTGTTCAAGTGCTGTGAAGGGTATATCCGGTTAGCAGGGGGAATCAGTGTACAAAGGCTGCTATAATGGCAAATACAGCACCCATCGATAGTACGTAATGGAAGTGTGCAACCACATAGTAAGTGTCATGAAGGACAATGTCAAGTGATGAATTAGATAGGACAATTCCTGTTAGTCCACCAACTGTAAATAGGAAAATGAACCCGAGGGCCCATAGTAGGGGTGTTTCTCATTTGATTGATCCCCCATGGAGTGTGGCCAGTCAGCTAAATACTTTTACACCTGTTGGGATCGCGATAATTATTGTTGCAGATGTAAAGTATGCACGAGTGTCTACGTCTATCCCAACAGTAAACATGTGGTGGGCTCACACAATAAATCCTAGAAGGCCAATGGCCATTATAGCTCAGACTATTCCCATATACCCGAATGGTTCTTTTTTGCCTGAGTAGTAGGCTACAACGTGAGAAATAATTCCAAATCCTGGAAGGATAAGAATATAAACTTCGGGGTGTCCAAAGAATCAGAATAAGTGTTGGTAAAGGATTGGGTCCCCTCCTCCTGCCGGGTCAAAGAATGTGGTGTTGAGGTTTCGATCTGTTAGGAGTATTGTAATTCCAGCAGCTAAAACAGGTAATGAGAGGAGAAGTAGCACGGCGGTTACAAGGACGGATCATACGAATAGGGGTGTTTGGTATTGGGAGATGGCTGGAGGTTTCATATTAATAGTTGTGGTGATGAAATTGATTGCCCCTAGAATTGATGAGATACCTGCTAAATGGAGGGAGAAAATTGTTAGGTCTACTGACGCTCCTGCGTGAGCTAGATTCCCCGCAAGGGGTGGGTATACTGTTCATCCTGTTCCGGCCCCGGCTTCAACACCAGAAGAAGCCAGTAGCAGCAGGAATGATGGGGGCAGTAATCAGAAGCTTATGTTATTTATTCGTGGGAATGCTATGTCAGGGGCTCCAATCATTAGTGGTACAAGTCAGTTTCCAAACCCTCCAATAAGAATGGGCATTACTATAAAGAAAATTATTACGAAGGCGTGAGCAGTAACGATTACATTGTAAATTTGGTCATCACCTAGAAGCGACCCGGGTTGGCTTAGTTCGGCCCGAATGAGGAGGCTTAAGGCGGTTCCTACTATTCCGGCCCAGGCACCAAATACAAGATAAAGGGTACCAATGTCTTTGTGGTTAGTAGAGAAGAATCAGCGCGTGATTGCCACAGGTAGGGTGGCCGAGTGCTCAGGCGGTGGGTTGTAGCCCCGAAGACAGAGGTTTAAATCCTCTTCCTATCAGCCCCGTGGTGAAGAACACATTGGATTGCAAATCCGAAGACGCATACTAATACTCTGCCGGGGCTTTTTTCCCGCCTCACTGAGGCAGGCGGCGGGAAAAAGTAGATGGATGCTCGCTGGCTTGAGCGCTTAGCTGTTAACTAAGAGTTTGTAGGATCGAGGCCTTCCCATCTAGTAAGGCCTTAGCTTAATTAAAGCGCCTGATTTGCAATCAGGAGATGTAAGTTAATCTCTTGTAGGCCTTAATCAGGGACTAGAAGATTTTCACTTCTACTTAGAGCTTTGAAGGCTTTTGGTCTAATATTATCCTAAGTCCCTAGGTGGTTAGTATTAGGATAGCTGGGGTAATCGGCAGTAATCCTAGGGTAGACACGATAAATAAAGCCAGGGGTAAGGAGACTTGGGTTGTTTGGGTCCGTCAGGGGGTAGTTGAGTTGGTTGTGTTGGGGGAGACGGTCAGTGTTATTGCGTAACATAGCCGTAAGTAGAAGTACAGGCTAATTAGTGCGGTCAGCGCCATGGCTGTGGCGAGGAGGGGGAGGTCCTGTTTTGCTAATTCTTGCAGAATTATTCATTTTGGCATAAATCCTGTGAGGGGCGGGAGGCCCCCCAGTGAGAGTAGGACTAGGGCAGTTGTTGATGCTAGCACGGGGCTTTTCGATCAGGTTGTTGCGAGTGTGCCAATTTTGGTCGTTAGTGACATCTTTAGGGTCAGGAACGCCGCGGAGGTTATGATAATATATGTTCCTAGTGCAATTAGGGTGAGTTGGGGGGCGTACTGGATTACTATAATTATCCACCCTATGTGGGCAATTGAAGAATAGGCTAGGATTTTCCGCAGCTGGGTTTGGTTTAGCCCCCCTCATCCGCCCACTAATGTGGATGCGGCTCCTAACAGTGTTAGCAGAAGCGGGTCAATGGTCTGTGCCGTTTGGACGATTAGTGCGAATGGGGCAAGCTTTTGTCAGGTGGATAGGATCAGGCCTGTAAGCAGATCTAGTCCTTGCAGAACTTCTGGTATTCAGAAATGTACTGGTGCGAGTCCAATTTTAAGTGCCAGAGCGGCTACGAATATTGTGCTGGCGATAGGGTTTGACAGGTCGTTGATACTTCATTCCCCTGTTGTTCAGGCATTTGTTGTGCTCGCAAACAGAATTATTGCCGCTGCAGTGGCTTGGGTTAAGAAGTACTTTGTAGTTGCTTCTACCGCGCGGGGGTGGTGATGTTGCGCTATTAGGGGGGTGATTGCCAGTGTATTAATTTCCAGGCCTATTCAAGCCAGGAGTCAGTGAGAGCTAGCAAAGGTTAGAGTAGTTCCTAGTCCTAGGCTGGATAGTAGGATTGCAAGTACGTATGGGTTCATTGGCGGAGGAGGGATTTTAACCGTCATGTTCGGGGTATGGGCCCGAAAGCTTTATTAGCTGACCCCGCCCATAGAAAGTGGTGTAAAGGAAGCACCAAGAGTTTTGATCTCTTGAGCATGGGTTCAATTCCCTTCTTTCTAGGAACTGAGGGGATTTTAACCCCTGTAAATCACTCTATCAAAGTGGTCCTTGGGTGCTCAGGCACAGTTCCCCAGTTACAGTTGTGGGGGCAGCCCCGCCAGTGCAATAGGCAGGGCGGTGTGTCATAGCACGAAGGCGAGTGTGAGGGGGAGGAAGTTTTTTCAGACCAGGTGTATTAGTTGGTCATACCGGAATCGTGGGTACGAGGCTCGCACCCATAGGAACACGACGGAGAGGAGTGCGGCTTTGGTTATGAGGTTAATTGTTGCAAGTTCAGGGATGCTAGGGATATGTGAGGCCCCCAGGAATAATACGGCTGAGAGGGTATTTATCAGAAGGATGTTAGCGTACTCGGCCAGGAAAAATAGGGCGAAGGGCCCCCCTGCATATTCTACATTGAAACCAGACACTAGTTCTGACTCCCCTTCTGTGAGGTCAAATGGTGCCCGGTTTGTCTCGGCTAGTGTTGAAATATATCACATTGCAGCTAGGGGCCAGGCGGGTACAAGCAATCAAATGCTTTCTTGGGTAACATTAAACGTCTGTAGGGTATACCCCCCTGAAAAAATAATTACGGAAAGGAGGATTAATCCTAGGCTAACCTCATAGGAAATTGTTTGGGCCACGGCCCGAAGGGCCCCAATTAATGCATATTTTGAATTAAATGCTCAGCCCGACCCGAGGATCGAGTACACCGCAAGGCTTGACAGGGCCAGGATGAATAAAATTCCTAAATTAAAATCAGTCACTGGGTGGGGTATAGGCATTGGTGCCCATAGGGTCATGGCCAGGGTTAGTGCAAGTATTGGGGCGGCTAGGAATAAAAATGGAAATGATGTGGACGGGCGAACGGGTTCTTTAATGAAAAGTTTCACACCATCGGCGATGGGTTGTAGCAGCCCATAGGGTCCTACCACGTTTGGTCCTTTTCGCAGTTGTATATACCCCAGCACTTTTCGTTCAATTAGTGTAAGGAAGGCCACTGCCAGAAGTACCGGGACAATGTAGGCCAGGGGGTTGATGATATGTGTAATTAAGATGTTTAGCATAAACTGGGAAGAGGATTTGAACCTCTGGCTAAAAGGGCTTAGGCCTTTCGCAATTTACCATGCTCTGCCACCCCAGTATGTCCTTATTTTGGCCGGCTGGGATTTTGGCTCTCCCTTTACTTTATTTATTTGTCTTCATAAATTAGGGGTGGGGCGTGCTTTAAGTATGGGCCCCTCTTTTCCGATCCTTTCGTACTAGGAAAAGTAGCGTTACAGATAGAAACTGACCTGGATTGCTCCGGTCTGAACTCAGATCACGTAGGACTTTAATCGTTGAACAAACGAACCCTTAATAGCGGCTGCACCATTAGGATGTCCTGATCCAACATCGAGGTCGTAAACCCCCTCGTCGATATGGACTCTGGGAGAGGATTGCGCTGTTATCCCTAGGGTAACTTGGTTCGTTGATCGGCTTTGTTGCCGGATCATGTTTGGTCAGATGTTCTGTGGCTTAGAGATGTCTCTCTTGGCTTTAGGAAATTTTCCCAGATCCACTTGGAGGCTTTTCTTTCCTCCGTGGTCGCCCCAACCGAAGGTAAAATATCATATTCCACAAGGTTTTTGCTTTTTATCAAGTTGCTTGACGTGGTTGAGTTTTGTACCTTAAGCTCCAAAGGGTCTTCTCGTCTTGTATTATTATACCCGCTTCTGCACGGGTAGATCAATTTCACTGACTTGAAAGGGGAGACAGTTAAGCCCTCGTTTAGCCATTCATACAGGTCTCTATTTAAAAGACAAGTGATTGCGCTACCTTTGCACGGTCAAAATACCGCGGCCGTTGAACTTGTGGTCACTGGGCAGGCTGGACCTCCTATACTTGGTTATGTTGCAGGAGGCGATGTTTTTGGTAAACAGGCGAGGCTTGCGTTTGCCGAGTTCCTTCCTTTTCTTTTAGTCTTTCCTTTAATGGCACTCCAGTGTGGGGGTAACGATGGCTTAATTGTGTGGTTTTCTTGGTTTTTTTGTATTTCACATTGCTCTCTTGGGTTGAGTTCGTTAATTGCCAATGGTGGGTCCGATTTGGCTTACACTTGTGCTTGGAGAAGGGCAGGCCTTCTTGTTACTCATTTTAGCATAGTCTCTTCCATGTAGGCATGGATTGGCCTAATAGTACTTAGGGGAATAAGATTTTTTGTCAGGATAATAAACTTCTTTCTGTCTGAGCTTTAACGCTTTCTGTTTAGGTGGCTGCTTTTAGGCCCACTAGAACAGTATGTCTTATGTATTATGATCTTTATCCTCCTGTAAAGGTTGTGTCCTTTGTTAAAGGGGCTGTACCCCCTTCAACTAACTCTCGTGTATTTCTCTTAGTCTTGTTTATGTTTTGATTGGAGGAGTGCGAGGCTGAACTTCTATTCATTTCTTAGGCAACCAGCTATCACCAGGTTCGGTAGGTCTGTCACTTCTACCCGGAGTTCTTCCCACTCTTTTGCCACAGAGACGGGTTGGCCCTTAATAGGCTGTCTCGGGGTAGCTCACTTGGTTTCGGGGTTTCAAACTAAAGGTCTCTTTTGCTTGGGTGTACTGGCTAAATCATGATGCAAAAGGTACAAGATTTAATCTTTGCTTTTTTGTGCTTATATGGGTTGTTTCACTTCTCTTTCAGCTTTCCCTTGCGGTACTATTTCTATTGCTTTGGTGGGACCTTTTCCGTCTCCCGTACTCAGGTAAAAGAATGGTTTAGTTTTTGGTGTTGGGCTTATTTTATTTTATTTACATTGTCTAGTTATTGGGTGGTCAAGCTAGCTGTTTGGCTCAGGGTGATCCAATTTGCATGGATGTCTTCTCGGTGTAAGTGAGATGCTTGACTGACTCAGCCACGCCCTGGGTTTGATCCAAGTGCACCTTCCGGTACACTTACCGTGTTACGACTTGCCTCCCCTTGTCAGTGCTAATATATTAGGTATTCTTGATGCGTTTAGACAGGGGAGAGTGACGGGCGGTGTGTACGCGTCTCAGAGCCGGGTTCAAAGGGACACTCTATTTCCCTTTTACTATTAAATCCTCCTTCAAGCACTGTTTCATGGTGCATGTTCGTAATATTCTATAAATAGAAAATGTAGCCCATTTCTTCCCACCTCATACGCTACACCTCGACCTGACGTTCTGGGCTGTGCCCATCTTGCTTACTTTTATATCCTTCACAGGGTAAGCTGACGACGGCGGTATATAGGCTGGGGTGACTAGAAGTGGTGAGGTTAAACGGGGGTTATCGGTTCTAGAACAGGCTCCTCTAAGGGGGTCTGAGACACCGTCAGGTCCTTTGGGTTTTAAGCTAATGCTCGTAGTACCCTGGCGGACATCTAATTGTAGTTGGATGTCTGAGTTTACGGCTGAGCATAGTGGGGTATCTAATCCCAGTTTGTTTCTCAGCTTTCGTGGGGTCAGGTGGGTTTATTAAAGCTACTTTCGTATATAGGGCCTCGGACACCTAGAAGCGTATGACGGCCAAGGGGCCATTTGGCTTTATCTTATATTATCCTTAACCACCCTTTACGCCGTTATAATATCAACTAGGGCCTCTCGTCTAACCGCGGTGGCTGGCACGAGTTTTACCGGCCCTCTTAACGCTAACTGAGTCAAGTTTTCACTCATGGCTTAATGTTTATCACTGCTGAATTCCCTTGGGGGTGTGGCTTGGCTAGGCGTCTTGGGCTAATGTTTGTGCCTGATGCCCGCTCCTCGTCCCCGGGGAGGGGGATTGAGGGCATATTCACTGGGCTGCGGAGACTTGCATGTGTAAGTTGGGTTAGAGCTGATAGTAAGGTCGGGACCATGCCTTTGTGCACGCGGAGTTTCTTAGGACTCATCTTAGCATCTTCAGTGCTATGCTTTATATTAAGCTACGCTAGC